TAGAAAATCTTTGGATAAATAAGATTCATGATCTACTTCTTAATGATTCCTTAGAAATTTACCGTCAATCATTTTTCAAAAAAAAGGAAAAGTCCTTCATCTCAATTGATGAATTATCTTCTGAGTGCGGACACATTTTTAATTTTGAAAAATGTCCTTTATTGACAGAAGCAAAAATAATTGATTCAAAAAGTCAAGCAAAATATTTTCAATTTGTATTCGATGTAATTACAAAAGATAAAAAAAAAAAAAAAGAGAAAGATATTGGAATTAAAATAGAAGAAGTCAGTAAAAAGGTGTCTAGATGGTCATACAAATTAACCGAGGATTTGTTGGAAGAAGAGGAAGAAGAAAATGAAGAAGAATTAGAAGAAGAAGATCATGAGATTCATTCAAGAAAAGCCAAACGTGTTGTAATTTATAACGATAATGATCAAAATACCAATCCTATTTCTAGTACTAAGAATGCTAGTAACAATGATAAAAATGATAATAAAACGGAAGAGGAAGAGGAAGAGGAAGAGGAAGAGGTAGCTCTGATACGTTACTCCCAACAATCGTGTTTTAGTCGCAATCTAATCAAAGGATCCATGCGCGCTCAAAGACGTAAAACAGTTACTTGGGACCTCTTTCAAGTAAATGTGCATTCCCCACTTTTTTTGGACCGTATAGACAAAGCATCTTTTTTTTATTCTTTTCATATTAATGAAATGAAGAATCTTATTTTGAGGAATTGGATGGGGAGAGAACGAGAATCTAAATTTAAAATTTTAGATTCCCATTTTGAAAATGAAGAAACAAAAGAAGAAAAGGATAAAAAAGAACGTATAGAAATATCAGAAGCTTGGGATACCTTTGTATTTACTCAAGCAATAAGAGGTTTAATGTTAGTAATCCAATCTTTTTTTAGAAAATACATTATATTGCCTTCATTTATAATAGCTAAAAATATTTTACGTATGTTATTATTTCAATTCCCCGAGTGGTACGAGGATTTGAAGGAATGGAATAGAGAAATGCATATTAAATGCACCTATAATGGTGTTCAATTATCAGAAACAGAATTTCCCCAAGATTGGTTAACAGACGGCATTCAGATAAAGATTCTATATCCTTTCTGTCTAAAACCTTGGCGAAAAGCTAAGGTACGATCTCATCATAGAGATCGAGAAGATTCAAAATATAAAAACAAAAATTTTTGTTTTTTAACAGTCTGGGGAATGGAAGCAGAACTTCCCTTTGGTTCTCCCCGAAAACGACCTTCTTTTTTTGAACCTATTTATAAAGAACTCAAAAAAAGAAATAGAAGGGTAAAAAATAAAATTTTACAAGTTATAAACTTTTTGAAGGAAAGAATAAAATCCTTTATAAAAGTTAGAAAAGAAAAAACAAAATGGGTCACTAAAATGTTTATAGTTATCAAACTCATAATGAAAAACTTGGAAAAAGTAAATCCAATTTTTTTATTTGAGTTGAGGAAAGAAAGAGTATATGAAATGAAGGAAAACGAAAAAGATTTAAAAAAAGATAAAAAGATTCTTCGCGAATCATCTGTTCGAATTCGACCAAAAAATTGGTTAAATTATTCACTAATAGAAAGAAGAATGAAAGATCTTTCTGATAAGACAATAAAAATCAGGAATAAAATAGAACAAAACGAAAAAGAAAAAAAAAAAGATATAGTTCTAATTTATGATAATAAAAGGCCGGAATCACAGAAAGATTTTTTTAAAATCTTAAAAAGGAAAAATATCCGATTAATGCGTAAATCGCACTACTTTATAAAATCATTCATTGAAAAAATATACATAGATATTTTACTATGTACCATTAGCATTCCTAAGATCAATGCACAACTTTTCTTTAAATCAAAAAAAAATATCTTTAATAAATCCATTTACAACAATAACAATAATAAAAGAAATAAAGAACAAGAAGGAATTGATGAAACAAATCAAAATACAATGAAGTTTAATTTTGGTTTGACTATAAAGGAGTTGTTTTCAAATACTGATAATACTGAGAATAGGAATCCAAATTCCGATACTTATTGGAACTTATCTTCCCTATCTCAAGCATATGTATTTTACAAATTATCACAAACCCAATTACTTAATAAGGATCACTTGAGACCTGTATTTCAATATAAAGGAAACTATCCTTTTTTTAAGGAAAGATTAAAAGACTATTGTATGATAATGATACATGGAATATTTGATTCCAAATCAAGACATAATAAAATTCATACGTATGTAATGAACGAATGGAAAAACTGGTTAAAAGGTCATTATCAATACGATCCATCTAAAAAAAAATGGTCTCGATTAGTACCTAAAGAATGGCGAAATAGAATCAATCAACGCTGTATGATTCAAAACCAAAACAAGAGATCAATTCAATTGGATTTATATAAAAAATACCAATTCATTCATTCCATGAAAAAAAATAACTATGCAGCGGATTCTTTTATGAGTCAAAAAGAAAAATGGAAAAAAAATTACAGATATGATCTTTTATCATATAAATACATAAGTGCTCCTAATTCATATATTTCTGGATCAACATTAGAATTTGAAATAAACGGGGACCGAGAAATTCCATATCATTTCAATACATCGAAACCCGAATCATTTTATGTATTAGTAAGTATACCTAGTAATAATTATCTAGAAAAAGGATATATTATTGATAGGAATATAAATTTGGATAGAAAATATTTTGATTGTAGAATTCCTCATTTTTGTTTTAGAAAGAATATTGAGATCTGGACCAATGCACATATTGGTATTGGCATGACGATTCATAAAAATACTAAGACTGAAATTAAAAATTTAAAAAAAATGAAAAAAAAAGATCTTTTTTCTACTACGGTTCATCAAGACATCAAACCATGCAATCAAAAAAGAAACTCTTTTGATTGCATGGGAATGCATCAAGAGGGGTTCTCTGATACTGCATCAAATCATAATACTATATCCAATCTCGAATCTTGGTTCTTCCCAGAATTTGTGCAACTTTTTAACATATATAAGATTCAACCTTGGATCATTCCAATTAAATCACTCTTTTTTAATTTTAATAAAAATGCAAAAATAAATATAAATACAAATAAAAATCCTCATGAATCGTCTAATAAAAAAGATCTTGAATTAGTAAATTACAAGCAGGAAGAACAAGAACAACAGGATCAAGGAAATCTTATATCGAATCTACAAAAACAAAAGAAAAAAAAAGCTGTTGAAGAAGATTACGCAAGATTAGACATAGAAATTAAAAAGGGTAGAAAAAAAAAAAAATATCAATATAAGAGAAAAAAACAAATGGAACTAGATTACCTTTTGAAAAAATATTTCCTTTTTCAATTAAGATGGGCTGATCCCTTGAATCAAAGAATAATGAACAATATTAGGGTATATTGTCTCCTACTTAGACTGATAAACCCAAAGGAAATTGCCATATCCTCGATTCGAAGAGGTGAAATAAATCTAGACGAAATGCTAATTCAAAAGGAGCTAGTTCTTACAGAATTGATAAGAAAGGGAATATTTATTATTGAACCAATTCGTCTATCTATAAGAAGGGACGGAAAATCTATTGTATATCAAACTATGGATATTTCATTGGTTGATAAGAAGAAGCACCAAACAAATAGAAAATACGCAAAAAAAAGACATATTGAGAAAGAGGGGTTTGAAAAATCCATTCCACGATACAGCCATTTTTTTTTTAGTGAAGACAAAAATCATTATGATTTCCTTATTCCTGAAAATATTCTATCTCCTAGGCATCGGAGAGAATTTAGAATTTTAATTTGTTTCAATTCACGGAATTGGAATGTTTTGGATAGAAATCCAAGATTTTGCAATGAAAAGAAAATAAAAAACTGTGGACAATTTTTGAATCAGAACAAGCATATTAAGACCGATGCAAAAAATTTAATTAAATTCAAATTGTTTCTTTGGCCCAATTATCGATTAGAGGATTTAGCTTGTATGAATCGCTATTGGTTTGATACCAATAACAGCAGTCGTTTCAGTATGTCAAGAATACATATGTATTCACAATTCAGAATGAATTCAATTCAAATGAAAAATTAAAAATTTTTTATTTTTATATTTTTTTTATATTTATAGTAGATTTCCTACATATCGTGTGACATATTCTGTAGATGAAAGCCGAAATATATAGACTGTATAACATTATAATTTCTAACACATGATGCTGATTTCATAGTGTATCCATTTTCACTAGGAGTAGCAGAATCTTTTTAGTTTAAGTAAAACTAAATCGTTCTATTTCGTGAATGCATATATTTATCAGACCCTTTTTATCCAATATACAAATCCAATTTTCAATTGGATAAAATATACAAAACAAATAAACATAAACACATAAACAAAAAACAAATTAGTATATGAATAAATGAAATCCAATTTCGATTTATACTAGATGAAAATAACTGTCATAATAAATCTTATTATTTTTCCTGATCGGTAAAATTCACAGAAAATAAAAATAAAAATTTTAATTTATTTTATGGTCAAAAATTCATTTATCTCCGTTATTCCACAAGAAGAAAAAGAAGAAAATAGTGGGTCTGTTGAATTTCAAGTATTCCATTTCACCAGTAAGATACGGAGACTTACTTCACATTTAGAATTGCACAAAAGAGATTTTTTATCACAAAGGGGTCTACGAATAATTCTGGGAAAACGTCAACAATTATTAACTTATTTGTCAAAGAAAAATAAAGTGCGTTATAAGAGATTAGTGAATCAGTTAGATATTCGGGAACCAAAAACTCGTTAATTTAAATTTAATTTAAATTTATTATTTGAGTTTATTATTATTTATTATATTTATTATTAGCCTTGTTATTTTTTATTTTTTATTTATTATTATATATTATATTTAATATTTAATTATTTTATAATAATTATAATAATTGATAATAATTATTTAATATTTAATAATATAATAGCTTTTTTTATATTTATATTATAGTTATATTATAGTATTATAGTATAGTTATAATAGTATTTTCTTTTTTATAGTATTAGAAATAGTATAATGATTTCTAATATTAGAATTAGAATATTCTTATTTTAATTTTATTCTTTTGATAGAATTTACATTTTATATATGACTATATGAATATGAATAGGATTACTTAGAATTACTAGAATTATACTAAATTCAATTTAAATTAGGATCCATATACCATATATATATGAAAATATAATGAAAATATAATATATTTAATATTAAGAAAATAAACATGATTCGTATGTACAACTCATATTTCATGGTTATTCAAACGTAAATCAAAGGATCTTGGCCCTTTCTCATAAACAGATTTTAAAATCTATTGATTCTATCAATTTTAAGAAATCATTGATTCGTCTGGTATCTACAATAGAAAATATATGATTTCCATCATTTTATAATTAAAATTTTACCAGATCGAAAATCTTTTGTGTTCAAAACTGAAATTTAGAGATCCAATGTCGCATTCAGTAAAAATTTATGATACATGTATAGGGTGTACTCAATGTGTACGAGCTTGTCCCACGGATGTATTAGAAATGATACCTTGGGACGGATGTAAAGCTAAGCAAATTGCTTCCGCGCCAAGAACCGAGGATTGTGTAGGTTGTAAGAGATGTGAATCCGCTTGTCCAACGGATTTTTTGAGTGTCCGTGTTTATTTATGGCATGAAACAACTCGCAGCATGGGTCTTTCTTATTGATATGTAACAAAAAACTCCCCTTGAATCACTTGATTCCTCTTTACCGAGAAAACTCCGTGCTCGGGACTTCTCCCGAGCACGGAGTTTTCTGGTCAAAATTTATCTTGTCTTTATCACAAGTTATTTTCCTTGGTTAACAATACTTCTGGTTTTGCCGATATTTGTGGGTTCCTCAATTGTCCTTTTCCTTCATACTTCATAAAGGAAATAAGGTGTATAGGAGGGATACTATATGTATATGTATCCTGGAGCTCCCTCTAATGAACTATGTATTTTGTTCCAATTGGACGATCCATTAAACCAATTGAAGGAAGATTATAAATGGAGAAATATTTTTTTATTTTCACTGGAGACTGGGAATCGATGGACTTTCCATAGGACCCATTTTACTGACAGGATTTATCACTTGAACCAACAAACATTAGATTTTTTAAAATTAGCTAATCAATCATATCCCGCAGCATTGGAAATAATATTCCATTTTTGTTTTCTTATAGCTTATGCTGTCAAATCGCCGATGATACCCCTACATACATGGTTACCAGATACCCACGGGGAAGCGCATTACAGTACATGTATGCTTCTAGCTGGAATCTTATTAAAGATGGGAACATATGGATTGATTCGGATCAATATGAAATTGTTAGCTCACGCTCATTCTAGATTCTCTTTCTGGTTGATCATAGTAGGAATAATACAAATCTTTTATGCAGCTTCAACATCTCTTGGTCAACGCAATTTTAAAAAGCGTATTGCCTATTCTTCCGTATCTCATATGGGTTTCATAATTATAGGAATTGGTTCTATAACTGGCATGGGACTCAATGGAGCCATTTTACAAATACTCTCTCATGGATTGATCGGTGCTGCACTTTTTTCTTAGCAGAAACGAGTTGGGAGAGAATACGTTTTGTTTATCTCGACGAGATGGTGGGGAATATCTAGCCCAATGGAAAAAATATTTATATTTACCATGTTTAGTAGTTTCTCGAGGGCTTCTCTTGCATTACCAAGAATGAGTGGTTTTGTTGCAGAATTCTTAGTCTTTTTTGGAATAATTACTAACCAAAAATATCTTTTCATGCCAAAAATGTTAATTACTTTTGTAATAGCAATTGGAATGATATTAACTCCTATTTTTTTATTGTCTATGTTATGTCATATTTTCTATGAATACAAGCTATTCAATATACCAAACTATAAATTTTCATATTCTGGACCGCGAAAACTATTTCTTTCGATCTGTATCTTTCTACCTGTAATAGGAATTGAGATTTATCCTGATTTCGTTCTTCCGTTATCGGTTGACAAGGTACAAGTTATATTAGCTAATAATTTTTATTATTTTTATAGAAAATAGATACTAATTCTTTTTATAGCTTAGATAATTTTAATTAATTAGAAAGAAAGTCTTATAATTCTTTGACTTTCATCTTTTCACGATTCTTCATTGTACAATGAAAAAAATGAAGAGTGAATTAGAATTGTAATGAAATACGTCTAGAGTTTTTGAGAACCATTTGAATAATTTCTCCATTCAAACGGTTTTCAAAAACTCGCACAAATCCTCATTGTCTATCGGACGATGTTTTTATGTGTTCTTCATGTAGTTTATTTTATTCAATTAGATATAAATGGGAATGAACCATAACTATGGAACCCGATTCCTAATAGATTGATCCCAAAATAGCATATCCAAATTAGGAGAAATCCTATAGAAGCCACAAATGCCGAATTTGTGCCTTGGTCTTGCAATTTTTTATTTGTTCTAGTATGTAAATAGATTGCAAATATGGTCCAAGTAATAAATGCCCAAGTTTCCTTAGGATCCCAATTCCAATAAGAACCCCATGCTTCGTTAGCCCATACTGCTCCAGAAAGAATGCCTATGGTTAAAAAGGTAAACCCTAAACTAATGACACGATAACTCCAATAATCCAAACGCTGAATTAATTGATATTTGTAAAAATTTAGAAATGAGAGAAAAGAAGTCTTTTTAAATACACTTTCTTTTTCGTTCAAATATTCTATCGTATCAAAGAAAAATGACTTCCTTAAGCTTATAAAATTCTTGTTTAAAAAAAAATCGATATTTTTTCGAAATGTAATTACTATAAGAGCAACTGATAATAATGATCCGCATAAAAGAACTGCATAGCTCAATAGCATCATACTGACATGCATCATTAACCAGTGAGATTGTAGAGCAGGTACTAATATTGCGGATTGATGCATTTCAATTGAAAGACCTGACGTGGCAAAACCTTGGGTAAAAATGGCACTTGGTGCAGTTATTGCGCTTAAATAATTTTTCTGATTCCCAAGATATGGAATCATATGAATAATGGAGAAACTCCACGAAAGGAAGATTAATGATTCATATAAATTACTTAAGGGAAAATGTCCTGAAGAAATCCAACGAATAACTAAAAACCCTGTTATAGAGAAAAAAGTAGCTATCATCCCCTTTTCTGACGAATTACACAATCCTTCTATTTCATAGACTAATAAGTTCATCAAATGAATCATAATCACAATTGAGATGATCGAAAAGGAAATATGAGTTAATATATGTTCTAAGGTCACAAATATCATAAACATAAAAAAAAGGGTCCCTATTAAATACTAAATAATTGAAATCGGAGATTAAATATATTCTAATATTCTATTAGATCTATTGCGTCTCTTTTTTTTTTTTATTTTTATAATAAGAGTTGGAATTGGTTGGTCAAATGATATAATATTTTATTTTTAATAATTTTATTTTCCCTTCACATTAGATTGTATTTATGTAAGATTAAAAAATTTATAGATACTTTATATATTATATATTTATGTTTTATAGATTTAAGATTTATTAATTTATTATAGTTCAATTATAGATTTATTTATATTTTTATATTTTATCCTTATTTATTTATTTTTTCCTTTTATTCTTTGTTCTATTCTATTTGTATATTCTGAAATAAAGTTATACTCTTATATTATTGATATTGAACTTGAACATTTCCATATGAATGGAAATGCATCTTTATTCGTTGTTTCCTAAACTCTATTGAATATAGACAATTCAACATAAATTTACTATTATTCTTTCAGGTAAGCCGCCATGGTGAAATTGGTAGACACGCTGCTCTTAGGAAGCAGTGCTAGAGCATCTCGGTTCGAGTCCGAGTGGCGGCATAAAAAATAATTTTATTATTATATATATTATTTATAATTTTATTATATTATTAATATAATTATATTTATATATTTTTAATTATTTAATTATATGTTTTTAATAATATTTATATATTATTAATATAGCTAAATATAAATAAATATAAATTATATAAATAAAAATTATATAAATAAAAATATAATAACAATAATAATAATAAAAGATACTATATACATTAATAATACATTAGTAAATGTCAATTATTTGTCTTCCAATTAAAAAATATAAAATTTTAAGTTCTTTGAGACATATCAATTAAGGTTTTTAAAAAAGTTTTTTTGTCCCACAAAAAAACTTTTTGACTGTCCGGTGGAAACAGATTTAGCTAAAGAAAAAGCTTTTACTGCCGCTAAAGAGCCTTTTTTTTTCCAAAGATTTCTACGAATATGCTTTTTTGACATAGAAGTACGTTTTTTTGGAACTGCCATTCAAAGATAGGTGACTATTTTTATCGTTGTATGTGAAAGACATATATTGTTCAAAATGGATTACTCTTTATTAGTCAATATCTATAGTGATTCCATCAATATCAATAATATAAGAGTATAACTTTATTTCAGAATATACAAATAGAATAGAACAAAGAACTTAAAATTTTATATTTTTTAATTGGAAGACAAATAATTGACATTTACTAATGTATTATTAATGTATATAGTATCTTTTATTATTATTATTGTTATTATATTTTTATTTATATAATTTTTATTTATATAATTTATATTTATTTATATTTAGCTATATTAATAATATATAAATATTATTAAAAACATATAATTAAATAATTAAAAATATATAAATATAATTATATTAATAATATAATAAAATTATAAATAATATATATAATAATAAAATTATTTTTTATGCCGCCACTCGGACTCGAACCGAGATGCTCTAGCACTGCTTCCTAAGAGCAGCGTGTCTACCAATTTCACCATGGCGGCTTACCTGAAAGAATAATAGTAAATTTATGTTGAATTGTCTATATTCAATAGAGTTTAGGAAACAACGAATAAAGATGCATTTCCATTCATATGGAAATGTTCAAGTTCAATATCAATAATATAAGAGTATAACTTTATTTCAGAATATACAAATAGAATAGAACAAAGAATAAAAGGAAAAAATAAATAAATAAGGATAAAATATAAAAATATAAATAAATCTATAATTGAACTATAATAAATTAATAAATCTTAAATCTATAAAACATAAATATATAATATATAAAGTATCTATAAATTTTTTAATCTTACATAAATACAATCTAATGTGAAGGGAAAATAAAATTATTAAAAATAAAATATTATATCATTTGACCAACCAATTCCAACTCTTATTATAAAAATAAAAAAAAAAAAGAGACGCAATAGATCTAATAGAATATTAGAATATATTTAATCTCCGATTTCAATTATTTAGTATTTAATAGGGACCCTTTTTTTTATGTTTATGATATTTGTGACCTTAGAACATATATTAACTCATATTTCCTTTTCGATCATCTCAATTGTGATTATGATTCATTTGATGAACTTATTAGTCTATGAAATAGAAGGATTGTGTAATTCGTCAGAAAAGGGGATGATAGCTACTTTTTTCTCTATAACAGGGTTTTTAGTTATTCGTTGGATTTCTTCAGGACATTTTCCCTTAAGTAATTTATATGAATCATTAATCTTCCTTTCGTGGAGTTTCTCCATTATTCATATGATTCCATATCTTGGGAATCAGAAAAATTATTTAAGCGCAATAACTGCACCAAGTGCCATTTTTACCCAAGGTTTTGCCACGTCAGGTCTTTCAATTGAAATGCATCAATCCGCAATATTAGTACCTGCTCTACAATCTCACTGGTTAATGATGCATGTCAGTATGATGCTATTGAGCTATGCAGTTCTTTTATGCGGATCATTATTATCAGTTGCTCTTATAGTAATTACATTTCGAAAAAATATCGATTTTTTTTTAAACAAGAATTTTATAAGCTTAAGGAAGTCATTTTTCTTTGATACGATAGAATATTTGAACGAAAAAGAAAGTGTATTTAAAAAGACTTCTTTTCTCTCATTTCTAAATTTTTACAAATATCAATTAATTCAGCGTTTGGATTATTGGAGTTATCGTGTCATTAGTTTAGGGTTTACCTTTTTAACCATAGGCATTCTTTCTGGAGCAGTATGGGCTAACGAAGCATGGGGTTCTTATTGGAATTGGGATCCTAAGGAAACTTGGGCATTTATTACTTGGACCATATTTGCAATCTATTTACATACTAGAACAAATAAAAAATTGCAAGACCAAGGCACAAATTCGGCATTTGTGGCTTCTATAGGATTTCTCCTAATTTGGATATGCTATTTTGGGATCAATCTATTAGGAATCGGGTTCCATAGTTATGGTTCATTCCCATTTATATCTAATTGAATAAAATAAACTACATGAAGAACACATAAAAACATCGTCCGATAGACAATGAGGATTTGTGCGAGTTTTTGAAAACCGTTTGAATGGAGAAATTATTCAAATGGTTCTCAAAAACTCTAGACGTATTTCATTACAATTCTAATTCACTCTTCATTTTTTTCATTGTACAATGAAGAATCGTGAAAAGATGAAAGTCAAAGAATTATAAGACTTTCTTTCTAATTAATTAAAATTATCTAAGCTATAAAAAGAATTAGTATCTATTTTCTATAAAAATAATAAAAATTATTAGCTAATATAACTTGTACCTTGTCAACCGATAACGGAAGAACGAAATCAGGATAAATCTCAATTCCTATTACAGGTAGAAAGATACAGATCGAAAGAAATAGTTTTCGCGGTCCAGAATATGAAAATTTATAGTTTGGTATATTGAATAGCTTGTATTCATAGAAAATATGACATAACATAGACAATAAAAAAATAGGAGTTAATATCATTCCAATTGCTATTACAAAAGTAATTAACATTTTTGGCATGAAAAGATATTTTTGGTTAGTAATTATTCCAAAAAAGACTAAGAATTCTGCAACAAAACCACTCATTCTTGGTAATGCAAGAGAAGCCCTCGAGAAACTACTAAACATGGTAAATATAAATATTTTTTCCATTGGGCTAGATATTCCCCACCATCTCGTCGAGATAAACAAAACGTATTCTCTCCCAACTCGTTTCTGCTAAGAAAAAAGTGCAGCACCGATCAATCCATGAGAGAGTATTTGTAAAATGGCTCCATTGAGTCCCATGCCAGTTATAGAACCAATTCCTATAATTATGAAACCCATATGAGATACGGAAGAATAGGCAATACGCTTTTTAAAATTGCGTTGACCAAGAGATGTTGAAGCTGCATAAAAGATTTGTATTATTCCTACTATGATCAACCAGAAAGAGAATCTAGAATGAGCGTGAGCTAACAATTTCATATTGATCCGAATCAATCCATATGTTCCCATCTTTAATAAGATTCCAGCTAGAAGCATACATGTACTGTAATGCGCTTCCCCGTGGGTATCTGGTAACCATGTATGTAGGGGTATCATCGGCGATTTGACAGCATAAGCTATAAGAAAACAAAAATGGAATATTATTTCCAATGCTGCGGGATATGATTGATTAGCTAATTTTAAAAAATCTAATGTTTGTTGGTTCAAGTGATAAATCCTGTCAGTAAAATGGGTCCTATGGAAAGTCCATCGATTCCCAGTCTCCAGTGAAAATAAAAAAATATTTCTCCATTTATAATCTTCCTTCAATTGGTTTAATGGATCGTCCAATTGGAACAAAATACATAGTTCATTAGAGGGAGCTCCAGGATACATATACATATAGTATCCCTCCTATACACCTTATTTCCTTTATGAAGTATGAAGGAAAAGGACAATTGAGGAACCCACAAATATCGGCAAAACCAGAAGTATTGTTAACCAAGGAAAATAACTTGTGATAAAGACAAGATAAATTTTGACCAGAAAACTCCGTGCTCGGGAGAAGTCCCGAGCACGGAGTTTTCTCGGTAAAGAGGAATCAAGTGATTCAAGGGGAGTTTTTTGTTACATATCAATAAGAAAGACCCATGCTGCGAGTTGTTTCATGCCATAAATAAACACGGACACTCAAAAAATCCGTTGGACAAGCGGATTCACATCTCTTACAACCTACACAATCCTCGGTTCTTGGCGCGGAAGCAATTTGCTTAGCTTTACATCCGTCCCAAGGTATCATTTCTAATACATCCGTGGGACAAGCTCGTACACATTGAGTACACCCTATACATGTATCATAAATTTTTACTGAATGCGACATTGGATCTCTAAATTTCAGTTTTGAACACAAAAGATTTTCGATCTGGTAAAATTTTAATTATAAAATGATGGAAATCATATATTTTCTATTGTAGATACCAGACGAATCAATGATTTCTTAAAATTGATAGAATCAATAGATTTTAAAATCTGTTTATGAGAAAGGGCCAAGATCCTTTGATTTACGTTTGAATAACCATGAAATATGAGTTGTACATACGAATCATGTTTATTTTCTTAATATTAAATATATTATATTTTCATTATATTTTCATATATATATGGTATATGGATCCTAATTTAAATTGAATTTAGTATAATTCTAGTAATTCTAAGTAATCCTATTCATATTCATATAGTCATATATAAAATGTAAATTCTATCAAAAGAATAAAATTAAAATAAGAATATTCTAATTCTAATATTAGAAATCATTATACTATTTCTAATACTATAAAAAAGAAAATACTATTATAACTATACTATAATACTATAATATAACTATAATATAAATATAAAAAAAGCTATTATATTATTAAATATTAAATAATTATTATCAATTATTATAATTATTATAAAATAATTAAATATTAAATATAATATATAATAATAAATAAAAAATAAAAAATAACAAGGCTAATAATAAATATAATAAATAATAATAAACTCAAATAATAAATTTAAATTAAATTTAAATTAACGAGTTTTTGGTTCCCGAATATCTAACTGATTCACTAATCTCTTATAACGCACTTTATTTTTCTTTGACAAATAAGTTAATAATTGTTGACGTTTTCCCAGAATTATTCGTAGACCCCTTTGTGATAAAAAATCTCTTTTGTGCAATTCTAAATGTGAAGTAAGTCTCCGTATCTTACTGGTGAAATGGAATACTTGAAATTCAACAGACCCACTATTTTCTTCTTTTTCTTCTTGTGGAATAACGGAGATAAATGAATTTTTGACCATAAAATAAATTAAAATTTTTATTTTTATTTTCTGTGAATTTTACCGATCAGGAAAAATAATAAGATTTATTATGACAGTTATTTTCATCTAGTATAAATCGAAATTGGATTTCATTTATTCATATACTAATTTGTTTTTTGTTTATGTGTTTATGTTTATTTGTTTTGTATATTTTATCCAATTGAAAATTGGATTTGTATATTGGATAAAAAGGGTCTGATAAATATATGCATTCACGAAATAGAACGATTTAGTTTTACTTAAACTAAAAAGATTCTGCTACTCCTAGTGAAAATGGATACACTATGAAATCAGCATCATGTGTTAGAAATTATAATGTTATACAGTCTATATATTTCGGCTTTCATCTACAGAATATGTCACACGATATGTAGGAAATCTACTATAAATATAAAAAAAATATAAAAATAAAAAATTTTTAATTTTTCATTTGAATTGAATTCATTCTGAATTGTGAATACATATGTATTCTTGACATACTGAAACGACTGCTGTTATTGGTATCAAACCAATAGCGATTCATACAAGCTAAATCCTCTAATCGATAATTGGGCCAAAGAAACAATTTGAATTTAATTAAATTTTTTGCATCGGTCTTAATATGCTTGTTCTGATTCAAAAATTGTCCACAGTTTTTTATTTTCTTTTCATTGCAAAATCTTGGATTTCTATCCAAAACATTCCAATTCCGTGAATTGAAACAAATTAAAATTCTAAATTCTCTCCGATGCCTAGGAGATAGAATATTTTCAGGAATAAGGAAATCATAATGATTTTTGTCTTCACTAAAAAAAAAATGGCTGTATCGTGGAATGGATTTTTCAAACCCCTCTTTCTCAATATGTCTTTTTTTTGCGTATTTTCTATTTGTTTGGTGCTTCTTCTTATCAACCAATGAAATATCCATAGTTTGATATACAATAGATTTTCCGTCCCTTCTTATAGATAGACGAATTGGTTCAATAATAAATATTCCCTTTCTTATCAATTCTGTAAGAACTAGCTCCTTTTGAATTAGCATTTCGTCTAGATTTATTTCACCTCTTCGAATCGAGGATATGGCAATTTCCTTTGGGTTTATCAGTCTAAGTAGGAGACAATATACCCTAATATTGTTCATTATTCTTTGATTCAAGGGATCAGCCCATCTTAATTGAAAAAGGAAATATTTTTTCAAAAGGTAATCTAGTTCCATTTGTTTTTTTCTCTTATATTGATATTTTTTTTTTTTTCTACCCTTTTTAATTTCTATGTCTAATCTTGCGTAATCTTCTTCAACAGCTTTTTTTTTCTTTTGTTTTTGTAGATTCGATATAAGATTTCCTTGATCCTGTTGTTCTTGTTCTTCCTGCTTGTAATTTACTAATTCAAGATCTTTTTTATTAGACGATTCATGAGGATTTTTATTTGTATTTATATTTATTTTTGCATTTTTATTAAAATTAAAAAAGAGTGATTTAATTGGAATGATCCAAGGTTGAATCTTATATATGTTAAAAAGTTGCACAAATTCTGGGAAGAACCAAGATTCGAGATTGGATATAGTATTATGATTTGATGCAGTATCAGAGAACCCCTCTTGATGCATTCCCATGCAATCAAAAGAGTTTCTTTTTTGATTGCATGGTTTGATGTCTTGATGAACCGTAGTAGAAAAAAGATCTTTTTTTTTCATTTTTTTTAAATTTTTAATTTCAGTCTTAGTATTTTTATGAATCGTCATGCCAATACCAATATGTGCATTGGTCCAGATCTCAATATTCTTTCTAAAACAAAAATGAGGAATTCTACAATCAAAATATTTTCTATCCAAATTTATATTCCTATCAATAATATATCCTTTTTCTAGATAATTATTACTAGGTATACTTACTAATACATAAAATGATTCGGGTTTCGATGTATTGAAATGATATGGAATTTCTCGGTCCCCGTTTATTTCAAATTCTAATGTTGATCCAGAAATATATGAATTAGGAGCACTTATGTATTTATATGATAAAAGATCATATCTGTAATTTTTTTTCCATTTTTCTTTTTGACTCATAAAAGAATCCGCTGCATAGTTATTTTTTTTCATGGAATGAATGAATTGGTATTTTTTATATAAATCCAATTGAATTGATCTCTTGTTTTGGTTTTGAATCATACAGCGTTGATTGATTCTATTTCGCCATTCTTTAGGTACTAATCGAGACCATTTTTTTTTAGATGGATCGTATTGATAATGACCTTTTAACCAGTTTTTCCATTCGTTCATTACATACGTATGAATTTTATTATGTCTTGATTTGGAATCAAATATTCCATGTATCATTATCATACAATAGTCTTTTAATCTTTCCTTAAAAAAAGGATAGTTTCCTTTATATTGAAATACAGGTCTCAAGTGATCCTTATTAAGTAATTGGGTTTGTGATAATTTGTAAAATACATATGCTTGAGATAGGGAAGATAAGTTCCAATAAGTATCGGAATTTGGATTCCTATTCTCAGTATTATCAGTATTTGAAAACAACTCCTTTATAGTCAAACCAAAATTAAACTTCATTGTATTTTGATTTGTTTCATCAATTCCTTCTTGTTCTTTATTTCTTTTATTATTGTTATTGTTGTAAATGGATTTATTAAAGATATTTTTTTTTGATTTAAAGAAAAGTTGTGCATTGATCTTAGGAATGCTAATGGTACATAGTAAAATATCTATGTATATTTTTTCAATGAATGATTTTATAAAGTAGTGCGATTTACGCATTAATCGGATATTTTTCCTTTTTAAGATTTTAAAAAAATCTTTCTGTGATTCCGGCCTTTTATTATCATAAATTAGAACTATATCTTTTTTTTTTTCTTTTTCGTTTTGTTCTATTTTATTCCTGATTTTTATTGTCTTATCAGAAAGATCTTTCATTCTTCTTTCTATTAGTGAATAATTTAACCAATTTTTTGGTCGAATTCGAACAGATGATTCGCGAAGAATCTTTTTATCTTTTTTTAAATCTTTTTCGTTTTCCTTCATTTCATATACTCTTTCTTTCCTCAACTCAAATAAAAAAATTGGATTTACTTTTTCCAAGTTTTTCATTATGAGTTTGATAACTATAAACATTTTAGTGACCCATTTTGTTTTTTCTTTTCTAACTTTTATAAAGGATTTTATTCTTTCCTTCAAAAAGTTTATAACTTGTAAAATTTTATTTTTTACCCTTCTATTTCTTTTTTTGAGTTCTTTATAAATAGGTTCAAAAAAAGAAGGTCGTTTTCGGGGAGAACCAAAGGGAAGTTCTGCTTCCATTCCCCAGACTGTTAAAAAACAAAAATTTTTGTTTTTATATTTTGAATCTTCTCGATCTCTATGATGAGATCGTACCTTAGCTTTTCGCCAAGGTTTTAGACAGAAAGGATATAGAATCTTTATCTGAATGCCGTCTGTTAACCAATCTTGGGGAAATTCTGTTTCTGATAATTGAACACCATTATAGGTGCATTTAATATGCATTTCTCTATTCCATTCCTTCAAATCCTCGTACCACTCGGGGAATTGAAATAATAACATACGTAAAATATTTTTAGCTATTATAAATGAAGGCAATATAATGTATTTTCTAAAAAAAGATTGGATTACTAACATTAAACCTCTTATTGCTTGAGTAAATACAAAGGTATCCCAAGCTTCTGATATTTCTATACGTTCTTTTTTATCCTTTTCTTCTTTTGTTTCTTCATTTTCAAAATGGGAATCTAAAATTTTAAATTTAGATTCTCGTTCTCTCCCCATCCAATTCCTCAAAATAAGATTCTTCATTTCATTAATATGAAAAGAATAAAAAAAAGATGCTTTGTCTATACGGTCCAAAAAAAGTGGGGAATGCACATTTACTTGAAAGAGGTCCCAAGTAACTGTTTTACGTCTTTGAGCGCGCATGGATCCTTTGATTAGATTGCGACTAAAACACGATTGTTGGGAGTAACGTATCAGAGCTACCTCTTCCTCTTCCTCTTCCTCTTCCTCTTCCGTTTTATTATCATTTTTATCATTGTTACTAGCATTCTTAGTACTAGAAATAGGATTGGTATTTTGATCATTATCGTTATAAATTACAACACGTTTGGCTTTTCTTGAATGAATCTCATGATCTTCTTCTTCTAATTCTTCTTCATTTTCTTCTTCCTCTTCTTCCAACAAATCCTCGGTTAATTTGTATGACCATCTAGACACCTTTTTACTGACTTCTTCTATTTTAATTCCAATATCTTTCTCTTTTTTTTTTTTTTTATCTTTTGTAATTACATCGAATACAAATTGAAAATATTTTGCTTGACTTTTTGAATCAATTATTTTTGCTTCTGTCAATAAAGGACATTTTTCAAAATTAAAAATGTGTCCGCACTCAGAAGATAATTCATCAATTGAGATGAAGGACTTTTCCTTTTTTTTGAAAAATGATTGACGGTAAATTTCTAAGGAATCATTAAGAAGTAGATCATGAATCTTATTTATCCAAAGATTTTCTACTAAATCTTCTGTATTTGTATAAGTAATTAAATGATTCATGATTGCATGTGAATAAAGTTTTTTTCGTGTTCCTCGACAAGGTCCGTTGAAAAAAGGATCATATACTTTTGGCAAGCATTTTTTTTTATTCTCATCATCGCATAATATGGTTCTTTTTTCAAGCCTATCCAGACTAGGAGATCCCTCATCTTTTTCTAAAATTTTTATTCGATTTATCAATTCATTATTCAAATTTAACTTTTTTTTTTCATTAGTATAAATCCAAGAATTAGAAAGATTTTCGTCATATATTTTTTCTCTTATGTACAAAGAAATTCTTCCTTCTAGCATTTCTGAAAATGTCGATAAACTAGGGGGATACATAAAGGATATTTTTTGTTTCCCATCACTTGTACATGTAAAAAAAAAAAATTGTGACATTTCATTGCGTAAAGCATTTTCCAATTGATCATTTTTTATATATCGTAATGGACGATTCCATCGTTTATAATCGAAAAAAAAAGTGACAAAAGCTTTTTCAACCCAAAACCAATAATTACTTTTTTTTTTCTCTTCTTTCAGTCTTCCCAATTCCAAATTCTCTTGATGGGTATCCAGATCATAATCTTCATGAACTGGGCTATCTTGATAGCGTGCCTCTTGAAAGTTAAATTCATCCTTTGTTTTTTCCTTTCCATTCACTCGGGTCTCTTCCGTTTCATCTATTTTGTCCAGATCCTCCTTTTCTTCCGAACAAAGGGAAGGGTTTTCTTCGTTGGATCCCTCTTGTTCCTGTTTAGTCTCCTTCGTTTCGGAAGTTGTTTCCACATCGCTTTCTTCCTTTCTTTCTTCCCCTTCTTCCGTTTCTGAAGTTTCTTTCTCTTTCAGTTTCTTAGTGACAATAGGCGACGGCATTCTTCCTAAATAGTAGACAGAGGTGATAAATAAGAGAATACTAAAGATTCGAGCCATAGAATTTATAAATTCTGACACAAGATACTTATTAGATCGAATAGAATGATTTTGCCGTATCCAGAATAATACCAATCCAACCCATTTCATGAAAAAAATGTGACCAATTAACCAACCAACAAAACTACTTGTTAAAAATAAAATCTTGTTGTTGCATCGAAACATATAAATGTTGACTAATCTAGCTAACGTGGAACTTGGTAAAATGAAATGGTTGAATAATTGAAAAATTAGATTATTCAGGAATACACATTGAATGCTGAGATTACGCATTGAAT